GTACTACCAAGTTTCACGTTGGCATGTGACACTCTCCTTCCTTGCTTTTCCATACGCTTGCTGGAGAAGGCCCTATGGAGTAAAGGGAAGTGCAGGAATGCTGTATGCATGTGATAAATGGGCTCGAACTCGCGGAAGTCGATCATATATATACTACGACATTTGTTTGTTGACCCAATAAGATGATAAGAAAGGTATCATCATAGATATGAAATCCAAATCTATATCTCTATAGCATGTTATGGCCTGACATCCTGATCTTTCTGAAGGTTTCATCCTTCGAATTCTGAAAGTGCTGTAAGGCGAGTGGAGCGAAGGAAGAAGCTCTTACTCACTGCCAGGGTAAGGCGCTAATGCCACTAGCTTGCTGGCTTGTTAGAGCAGCTAGACTGGCACTAGCTCCTAGCGTTTTTCAGCTGTATCCTGTGATCTGAAATGTGCTGTCGGAAGATAGCACGATACCCTTGCCTGGACTTTTTTGATATACCTAAGAAGCTGTGACATCTGAAGAATGTCCGATTTCATATGTTTGAACCATCTCCGTTGAGGAAAGAATCTTGGACCCGGAATAAGAACTATTTAAATCCGAACTTGCCTGAATAAAAGGTTCCACAACTTTTAATAACTCTTCCATAGGGAACTACTCCAAATTTTTCTTACAATTCGCCACACCAAGGTGAAAGGATTCGAACCTAAACAGATGCGCTGACCAGACTGCGCTACACCTTGTCTTACCCACTCACTAGCTCTTCGTCGTTCGCCTCACCTCACTGCCGATCGCCGCGCTCCTTATCTACGCTAAATGTCCGTACCGTACGTTCTTTTTCGCGAAGAGCGACCTCCTTTTGTAGTAGATGCCGAACCAACGCCTTATCAAACATACTTTTCTTTTGTCAAGGCTCTCGCGGGCAGCCGTACATGATACCCGACAGTTTGCACCCGCCTGCGGCGAAGGCCTGGTCAATCGTATACGATCATCAAAATCGGAGTCGCTAACACCCATTTTGAGTTGCCTCGTCCTTAGAGTCAAGCTGGATCTTCATTCTACGAGAAATCTGCCTGCTGATTGTTCAAGTGGGCTGCGAGCGAAGGGAATAAACCCCGAGCGGGATCAGAGGGCACCTCCCTCCAAAAAGGAGGGGGAACTCTGAGCCCACACAGAATACATGACCGACACTGAGCACTGCAGCAGCGAGCGGGTTAGCCAAGCAGCAGCTTCTTACGGGACGACTAAGTGCGCTGAAACCAACCTGCGGTTGGATAGCGACTTCCTGTGCTAGTAGACGCTACTTTACCCCCCTTACTGGAGGACCCGAATGAAGCCGCTTGGCAAGAAAGATTCAAAAGTTGCTAGATTTTGCTCTGTCGTATTGTCTTAATTTCATTTATTAATGAATTCATTCCAAGCTTCATTCAATTATCTGTCCCGACAAGCTGAATTTAAATAGGTGTTCAGTTCACAAGCTTCACCAAACGATTTCACTCAAATAGGTGCGTGACTCTATCAAAGGATGGAACAGAACTCCAGTTAGCTCTAGATTTTCCTAGTGGTTGATTTTACCATATGGTAAGGTTGGTGCATTGTTATTGCCCGTAGCTACCTTCATTAGGTGTCCCCGACTGAGCTTAAAAACCAGCCTGGTGGACATGCGCCGGGCTAGTCTCCTGTTCGAATAGGTTTTGGGTAAGCAGAATTTAGGCGAGTTGTTGGAATCCGCTTTGCGCAAGCTTTCCCGGCATTTTTTGATGACATTTATGTCTGTCAAATATGTCTGTCAAATATTCTTTTTGTAAGGTTCGACTTAAAACGGACAAGAGGAATTCTCTTCATGGCTTACTGGGAGTTCGGCTAACTCTTCCCTTTAGAGTGAGTTTTGAACGTTCTTAGCGAAACTCTCGGCGATTGAAGGGCGGCAGCAGCGGTTCATCAAGCAGCAGCTCACCAATCTGTTTTATGATCAATCAATCCCTCGTGGGTGCAGGAGAAAGCGAAGCGTATGGGTTATTGGAAAGGTAGTGGGCACAGTAAGCATGAGTCGATTTCAGGATGACGACTGCTATGTTTAGCTTTTGTCACACAAAAACGACATTTTCTGTTCTTAACAAAGTGCGGAGTTACCTTTTCGCTTGGTTTGTTGCTTAAGCGCGTAAGCAGCATGGTCATCACTTTCTTTGATTTAATCATGCATTACGGTAATAACTCAGCGCGTAGCAAGAGCATTTAAAGTCAAAGCAGCAAGACCTCTTCTCGCAATTGACGTCTTTTTAAGACCCACCTGTCGCTAAATGCCAGATTCCAGAAAATGTCGTTTGATTCATCTAAATTCTGATATGTTTGTCAAAAAAATGTCACTTGCTTGCCCCCTTTAGTTTAGTATAGTAGTAGGAAAAATGCCTATCTAAAAGCCCCCCAAGCTATATGGACAGGAAATCTCGATTTCTACTTAGAGAGGATCGCTTATGGGATCGTTCTTGACACGAAATTGGCGATTGTTAGCGGACGGCTGCACCTCATCATTGCTACCCTCGAAATGAATTGGCTAGCTAGCTAGAATATGCATGTCGCTTCTCTGAGCACTTTTACTCACTACTACTTTCTTCCCGTCCCTTTTTCAATTTCAACTAAGCTTGGCACAACCGCCTAAGAAACTGCTTTCAGTCACGGTCGCGGATCAGGAGAGAGTGACTTGTGTGACGCATCTATATCTGGGGATGATCGGGTAGAACTCAGGGCTGTCAGGTGTCAATCGGGGAACGATCGATTGGGTGTCCGGGGTGCAATAAAGATAGGGGACAATACGCTTCGCCGTGCCAGCTATGAGGCTATATTCTCGTTGAGTCGGGCGCTTGGGAAGACTGTCCTGTCGGGTTGGAAAACCAACATCGGACCGGGATGTTGTTCCCTCCTTGTCTGAAAAGATTCGGGAAGAATCGGGTAAGTTCGCTCTACACTGTCCCTTAGATTGGGAAGGACATAGGCTCGGCACATTTCGTAGCTATCATCGTCGCGCTGGTTGGTAGTAAGAGCAAATTCAGGCGTTGGTACATTCTACTGGGTGGCAGCTTTTCGATACACGGCCTTGCGTTGTCGTCAGCCGTACGCCGTTGAGCAGCAGTCTTTAGAAGCATGTAATCTATGAACGATCCGATGAAACTAGAGATGGAATAAAACCTAGCTTTTCGTCACGCGAATTAGCCGCCAGTCTTTGAGGTCGCCTTCCTTGCTTGACAGTATAGCCTGCGGGTGAAATACTAGATGTCGGATTGTACATGGGAATGATAATGGTGAGGCCATTGAATGAGAAATCACGACCTTAAACACTTGCCTGTAGCTATAGTGTCAACTTGACGCGCTGAACAACTATGATCAGAATCCTTTCGGGGTCTAGCACTGAGATTTCCGCTAATTGGATCGGCCAGGGCTCGGGCTTAGTACCATGAGGTTGCAATCGGGCCACCAAGTCCATTATGTAGTCTGGGCTGCCTGTCCTTCTCAAGGAGTGGACGGGGCATAGAACATGTTCGTTTTCCGATCGGGGATTGGTCTGTAGTCCTAGTTTTCGTCGTGCGATGATGTAGATGGGGGTATAGCCTCTGAAGCGTCTACAACTAGTTATAGTCGACCTTCTCTTGACCTGAACTCTCGTATAGGTGAACTTGTTTTGTTCAATTCTTAGGAAGAAGAAGGATCCACTGGGAATGGTAGGGCTCCCTCGATGGTAACGCGCTATAGCCTTTTAGGAGAATCAGCTCGCCTAGTTGACAAGGAGTCTGCTCGTCAATTTGACGGGTTGATTACTGTCAGGCCTATATGTTACCATACGAAAAGAGCCCCAACCACTACCAGACAGGCGAGCAACGCAAGGTCGACCTTCCTATTTTAAAGAAAGAGAATCTGCTCAATAATCAAATCATGGCACAGAAGAAATGGATTTCTCAAATCATGTATTTCAGGATTGGGATAAAGGATAGGGATCATGTTCAGCACACTCCGTCCGTCACGCCTCATTATCCGATAGTTCGTTCATCTCGTCCTTTAGGACATCATCTCACTCCACTGGAAAAGAAGAGCCGGGGTACAGACAATGAATGACTGATTGTTTTTCTGGTGAATCTACTAACTGGAAAAGGGATTGCTTAGTTGGTGAATAATCTCTACAACTTTTAACAGAAAGCTGGGGATTCCAAATCTGATACCCTTATGTGAGCCTTGTTGACGAAAAGCTTTCTTCCAAGCCCCGCCCTTTCCCCTTTTCATAATAATAAGGTAAGCCCAAAACTAGGTTGGAGCTATGAAGCCCTTCCTTCAGCTGGGGCGCAGGTTTGGAACCCTATACAAGGTGCAGGATGTGCTTCTTCCCTTTATAGCGGCTTCTGTCATTTTCACATAAATGTTGTAATAAATCCTATCCCCCCCTATCTCTATTTCTGCTAACGAACGCTAGAATTGGGATATCGAGAAAGAGGGTAGTTTTAGACTCAAAGGAGGGTTCAACAAAGAAAAGCAAGAAAACGGATGCGCTAACGCGCAACGGCTTTCGCGCAGCTCATTGCTTGTTGCTTTCGAGCCCCTGCCTCCCTCGCAGTCAAAACTCTCCTCTCCAGCGGGATCAGCCGGGCCAGAAGCCTCGTTTCCTTCAACTAATTCAAGCGATTCAGTCAGTAGGAAAGTCATCTTATTGAACATTTGATTATATACAACCTCGTGAACATTACAACCAATCAATCGAGAGTCTTCTATACATTTACATTTCAAGTTTCTATTTATCCCCGAACGCACAAGAAAAGGTAGAAGTGAGCTTCCTAAAGTTAGAGTGAGGAAGGAATCTTAGCCATCGGTGACCGGCTTTCGTAAAAGCACCTTTGGGCGATAGTTGATCGAGAAACTAGCTCACTTAAAATCAAAAATCTAACGCTCTAGTCTAATTGAAGACTTTCAACGCTCATGCTATTTGAAAGAGCTTTCAACATGGAGTGGAGACTCCATAACGTACACAAAGAGTAACCGATCTATGAATATCATCCTAATTCAGGCCTTGTTCCGCCATGGAACAGGGGCAAGGGAAGTGTAGCGGGCGGTTCAGAAAAAGATTCTCCTTTTCGTACGCTCGGCAGGCTTTAGATGTGAAGGTACTAGCAGATCAGAAAGATAGGCCAGGATGCTACGGTAGGATGCAAGGGCTTTGGCATTGTCTTTATATAGTCTCCGTGGATTTTACAAATGTGGCAGCGTTTAGCATAGTCCATACAATCCTGGACCATTGTAGGCCAGTAGTACCCCATCTGTTTGAGCTTCACTCGCATCTTTGGCCCAGACTGGTGGGCACCACACACCCCTGAATGTACGAAGTACATGGCTTGCTTTGCTTCATCACTAGACAAACATCTCAGCCACAGCTGGTCATAAGACTTTCTGTATAAAGTGTCGTTGAAATACACATACTGGAGCAACCTCCTACGAAGCTGGGTTCTTTTGTGGCTTTCTTCTGGCCATCTGCCGTGCTTCAAGTAGTTAATAAAATCATGTCTCCAATCTTCAATAGATACCTCCATGCAGGGAGCCATTTCCACTATGGTGACAGCGTTGCAATCCTGGATAAGTTCTTTCAGGTCTGGGAGAAGGACCCTGTCATGTATAATGACTTCTGTTCTGCCACCAGGGGGGCTGCTAGAGCGGCTGCTAACTTGGCTAATGCGTCTGCCTTGTCGTTCTTTCTCCTTTGTACGTGGCAGAATTCGAGTAGCTCGAACTGTTTCATGAGCTCCATAGCAATCTAGCGGCGTGGTAGGGCATTAATTCTGATTTGCGTACTTCATATGTACCCTGGAGCTGGCGAATGATTCATTGCGAATCCCCATAGATCGTGAGGACCTTTATACCAATTTGTAACGCTACCAGGAGGCCGGCAATGAGCGCTTCGTACTCAGCTTCATTGTTTGAACAGCCTTTCAGTAACGCAAAGGAGAAATGTATAACGCCTTTCTGTGGTGTGACGAATACAACTCCTGCGCCTGAACGGGTCTTTGGAGTTTGACCCTCCATTTGTTCTGTTCTGGATGCGCCGTCAAAGTACATTTCCCACTTTGAGAATCCGGCCTCGACCGTAAAGACTTCTTCATCAGGAAGGTCCGTGTTCAGGGGAGAATCGTCTGGAACTGGATGCGCTGCAAGGGCTTGTCCTTTGATCGCCTTTTGTGGGACATATAGGATATCCAATTCCATGAGTCATATTGCCATTTGGCTAGATTCCCCAATAGTGCTGATCTTGTCATGATGTATTTAATGGGGTCCGCCTTGGATATGAGCATGGTTTGATGTGCCAAGAAATAATGCCTGAGCTTTTTGACTGGGAATATAAGTGCGAGGCACATCTTCTCGATAGGCGAGTATTTGTTCTCTGCACCCACCATCATGCGGCAACAATAATAGTTGGCCCTTTCCTGCCCTTCATCATTCTTTTGTGCGAGCAAAGCGCCTAAGGAATTGTCCATAGCTGCTATGTATAAGATCAATTTCCTTTCTCTGGAGCTGCCAGGACTGGAGGATTTAGTAGATCAGGCTGTCAAAGGCATGTTGGCATTTTTCGTCCCATTCATTCAAACGGTACTCCTTTCTTCATTAACCTGGAGAACGGTTGGCATCTTCCTGAGAAATTTGAAATGAACCGTCGTATATATGCTAACCTTCCTTGGAAAGATTTGAGCTCTTTCAGGTTTCTGGGTGGGGGCATTTCTTGAATGGCTTTGATTTTAGCTTGGTCAATTTCAAATATCCCAATGTTTGACGATGAACCCCAAGAATTTACCGCTGGTTACTTTAAAGGCGCATTTTAGCGGATTCATTTTTAGATTGACAGACCTAACCTGAAGACTTCTTCCAGGTCCTGGATATAGTCAGCGCGCTTCGTGGATTTGACCACCAGATCATCAACGTAGCACTCGACCAGCTGGTGCAGCATTTCTTTGAAGATATGTGTCATGGCACGTTGATATGTGGCACCGGCATTCTTAAGGCCGAAGGGCATAACCTTAAAGGATAGGATTCCCCTAGGGGTCCGGAAGCCTGTATGTGGCATGTCTTCTGGCGCCATTTTCATTTGGTTATAACCCGAGCAGTCATCCATAAAAGACATGGCTTCATGGCCAGTAGTGGCGTCAATCAGAATTTCGGTGTTCGGTACTGGGAAATCGTCTAGTTAGCACAGATTCAGGCTGTGTACACCAGAAAGAAATTGGTGTTAGCTATGCTTCATCGACTTACTGAGCATCTTTCTCCTAAGTCATTGGATGGAATTGATTAAAGGTGAGCGAGAATCTTGGTTAGTCAATAGGCTGTAAATAAATTGGGCGAAACGAATGAAGAGGTTACCTTAGTTATCAGTCTTGAAAGATCTTGACCCCCCTTCATTAGTAAAAAACTGGTCCATAAGTGGAAAAGGCGCTACTTAGAGCCCTACTTCTGACTCATGCTGCACCGTTATCTATATATCTATATATGGATATATAGAAAGATATATAGATAACCGCTGAGTATAATAGGGTCTTGGTGCTAGATACACCGCTACGGATGCTGGTGGATCCGGTTGCTGCTGGACGATCTGGTAATGGACTTGGTCTAGCTACCTCCGTGACTTCTTCTACTGGTGCAACTTCCCCTGCCATTTGTGGTGCTAGTGAAAGGGCTGGCTGGTGCAGCAAAGCCTGGTTCATAGTCGGGTGAGAGGAATGAAAGACTATGGAGAAAAGCAGATGAAGATAGAAAGGATCTCAAACTGCTGCTCCTGGAACTGCTCGTCGTGCTACTGGAACTACTGGATCAACGACAACTCACTGTTGGGGGGCTATGACTAGAAAGAAGGGTCTGTTCGATCTGCCGCTCGCTCTAACGTGGATCAGCTGTATCTGTCGTGAAAGGCAGTTAGTCGTTATAGGTATACTGGTACGTACGGGCATAAGTAGCGACCTAAGTAGTATGGGCATTATGTTGTAGATTTGAGTTCTTACCCGTTTTCTTTTTGGTATTACCATGGATGGGAAGGATTATGAATTTTTTGATCGTTAGAGGGAACATAATGTTGATCTCGATCTAGTCGACTCTGTTGATTCAGTAGATCCGGCCGGTTGAACGGGCGGAGCTAGCAGCACCAAAAGCAGCGGTAGTGGGAAGGGGGTGAGTACGAGAGGCAACGAGGGCAAAGGCACCTGAAGAAGCAGCAATGCTATCAGCAACAACATATAGCAGTGACGCCCAGTATTCCATAGTCCTGTAAGCCGTTGATTCAGGTGTTTATCCTGAAGCTTTATCTCCTGCAGAAATAAATGATGCAATAGGATAGCTATTGGGAGACGCTAACTCGTATGCCGTTGCCTAGCCCGCTTAGCTACATGGCCCGTGTATCGCTCGTCCCATATTAGGGTGCCTCTTTCAGAGGCCATGTGTCTAAAGCAAAAAGGTATTATAGCTAGCTTCGCTAGTAAATAAGGTAGTTTTGCTTCTTGTTAGAGACTAGCTTATACTGCGTAGCCTTGACTCTATTCTTTCAGAATAGCGGCCCTGGTTTAGCTCCCGTTTTGCTTTAGCTACGAACAAGAACTCAGGGCTCAAACCGCCAACATTTTTGGATTATAAGGCTTTCTTCTGGCTCGCTTTTCGCCCTCTTGCGAGCTACCTCTCTTCATCTCGTTCCTATTCAAAGCCAGGTTGTCAGCCGGGCAACAGTCTGGGCTTCTTGTTTGCTCTTCACTCGATGCCTAACTCAAGCTTGTCCATAGAACGAGCTCCGCTAAGCGACTAGCTGGCTTGTTTCCTAAGTTCGTAGCTCAAGTTTCCCTTAGCAGCAGCAAACCTTACTTAGCTAGCGCTACCTTTAGCAAGCAAGTTAGCTACAGCTGAGCTGCCTTACTCTAACAAGTAAGCAAGTAAACTACCTTTCCTAAGCCTAAGTTTACCCGGCCTAAGCAACTACTGCAACAACAGTTCCCTACCCGGCTACGAGCTAAGCTCACTCGTTTACCCGGTAGCTCCGTTCACTGCGTTCACTGCTACGTTCCTAGCTCCAGTTTGACTTTAGCTACGAACTCATAACTACTAGTTCTCTTAAGACATAAACTCATTCATAACAATGTCAGCGCATCGGGATTATGGTTTATAATTGGTCCAGAATAGGCCCTCCATCCGCCTATTATCTGACTACCGTTTGTTTAACTCAACAACAGCAACTGCGTTGCCTTACTTGGCTGGAAGTACAAGAAGGTGCGTAGCTTGTTAGGAATTAGCTGGCTTAGAGATGAGAAGACTGATTAGTAGTTCTATTACATAACTCGGGCGTACCTGCTTGCTTACCCGGCTCACTCGAACAAGAACTCCAGCTTGGCTCACTTCTGGCTCGCTTAGCCCTAGCTCGAAACAGCCAACTCACTTCGCCTACGCAACGAAGAGAAGTAGTTTACTTGCTTGCTTGCTTAGCTCGAACATGCCAACAGCATTCCGTTCACTTACGCAACATTCACTCGTTTACTTGTTAGCTAGCGCTATTCCATAATTTGCTTTCAGGGAATCTAAGGTTCTGAAAGAACGTAGTCAGTGGTGAACGAAGTTTACTCGCTCGTTAGAGGAAGTGAACGGTTGGCTCGAAGAGGGAAGAGATGCGCTAGCTACTTGCTTTGTTAGAAAGCTAAGCGACTAGTTTACTGTTGAGAGGTAGCGAAGAGGACAGATAGGTTAAAGATAGGTTAGCGCTAGCTAGTGTTAGAGAGCTTGCTGGATGAGAGCAGAGCAGACTAGCCCCCTATCTCTAAAGGGGTTCCACTTCCATACTCCAGTTTACAGAGGGCTAATGGCTGGCTTGTTTGTCTAGTCCCACCTCTTCACCCTAAGCTCTTAGTTCCATCTATACACAAGCATCCCCTTCTCTCTAACAACAGCAAGTAGTAAACTACCTGTCCTCTAACAAGCAAGTAAGCCAACTACCTTATCTCATTAGCGAAGCTAGAGTACATG